AAAAAAAGATGATGGAGTGAATGATTCTGTTTCAAAATAAAAACTAATAAAGATTCTTTCTATTCCATTAATATTCTTATTAATAATTAATAATCTGTCTCAATTGATTTTGATTTGATGTAAATTTTTCTTTGTGTCATGTCATCATTATTATGTATTATATAAAGGATTACGCATCATAGGCATAGGCATTTCATTTTTTGGAGGAAAATAGAGACCGAAGTATGAACGGAAAGAAACCTAAATATAAGCAAAAACAATTGATACCGAAAGGATTCTATTTCTTATTGGAGAGGATGCAGAAACCTCAACAGAACCCTCATTGGGAGAAAGCTTGTTGGGATAAAGATCATCAATATTTATTGAATAGATATTTATTGAATTTATGGACAAAATGGAATTTGGGATTGTTAACTGAAATCTTTTCCAATCGAGAACACAAGCTCTTCGACTTTCTATTTATCATTTGTTCCAATTCTTCACATCGAATCCATATATTCAATTTAGTGTTACTTTTCATATCACTAATCTTTCCATATCGTTCGAGTAAGAAAAGTGTGGTAGAAACAAACTATTTACATTTGTCAAAAAGAGTTTCTGTTACTCGTATGAACCACAGTAAATGTGAACGGGGAATGCAAGGCGAATCGAATACTTTAAAAAAAAAACATGCTTGTAAGAAAGATAATAAGAGAGATAATAGAATAATCTCGGAAGAGGATAAAGCAGCTATTAATAAAGATAAAAACTTTAATATTTTCAGTTCGGGGAAAGGATATGCTGATTTTCAGATATATTTCACTTTAAATTCGACTGAGAATAAGTATTTGGATTGCGGAAAAAATCTTTCTGAATGGCTTTTTCAGGGAGAATATATTAACCACGAACGTATCAATGAGCAACTAATAAACAATTCGACTATTCGACGGTATTTTCCTTCTGTTCTTACCGGGACGGAGCAAGATAAAATAGAATCAAATTTGTTTTCAAAGTTTTATTTGTCAATCTCTCAAGAATCTTTTGCGAAAGACATAGAATATGTAATAAATAATTTATTTCCGGGGGAAAGAGAAATCTTAATTGAGAATTTTCCAAAATCGATTCGTTATGCTTTTTTGGACATACTACTGATAGAAAAACTAGATATAGATTTTTATAGCACTAAAAGGTCTATCAAAAATATCAAATCATCTGAATTTTTTGGATATTCTATGCGATCAGATGACAATAATAGAATAGTTGATGTGTGGAATATAAGAAAATCCTAAAATATTTGTTTGAATCATTTCGTTCTTCTGGATGCTGGACCTAAAATTACTCGAAGGAATAAATGTGATATAAACATATTGGATTTGATTATATCTGTGAATCGTAGTACATGTTGGAATATTCTTTATCCATTCCGGTCTTCGCGCGAAGACAATGAACAATATATAAATATATTCTACAATTTTTTCCGATCCGAATCATTGGTAACAATAATAGATCGTTTCGTTTTATTAATTACCGAACCCGAACCTAATGAGTTTCGTGATCATAGTTATAAGAAGCTTATTTTTCATGTAAATCATATAATGGAAGAATTTTATAATGAAATATATATATTATTATCATTATCATCCAATGACAAGAATAAGTTAAACGATAGAAATTCGGGTTTTTTCTCATGTATTTCACCAAATAAAGGTATTACTGGTGAGAATAATGAACATCTACCTTGGATCATTCGGGAAAAATTGATAAAAACTCCTTTTAGGGAAAGTTTAGAAAGATCTTATATAGCAGATCGCGAAACTAATAAATTTATTAAAAATGAAATTCATATACATTTTAAAGAATTATTATTAAATAGATCATATTTAATAAAAAAATCATACTTTCTTTTAAAGAATCAAATTTATGTACTTTGGATAAAAAATGAAGGTTTGGGTAATGTCGCAAGGAATATAATTAACCGACATTTATTTAATTGGAGAGGAACTGAAAAAAAATGTTTTAATTATTCTAAGGTTTATAAAGACAATAAATATGTCAATTGGAATGCGAATGTATGTGAATGGTCCGATAAAACTGGGAATTTTACAGAATTCTTAAAGAATTTTGTTTCTTCTAAAAAGAACTTTTTTGGAATAGTATACAATGAAATGAGATCTTTCATTAATGAAAATTCGAGTGGTCGATATGTGAAACTTAATAACAATTACTTTAAGTTTTTTTTAATTCGTAAAAACTTTATAAAGGTGTTTGAGTTTCTGATTTATAAGTTCAAAGATTTTTTTTATACATTGAGTTCTTTGTCAAATTTCATTGATACTAGAAGTATTTATTCAAAAAGAAATGTTTTAGATAATCGTGAATTTGAATTTGAATTTTTGATCGATGAAAAATCAATAGCACCCTCGTCTCCGAATAGGATATCAGTAGATCAATTTATCATCGATGTATTCCACAACGAACTCAACAATGATATTGATTGCATAGAACCACTTGCTACTTTTTTTTCCATATTTAAGAATCAAGACAATTTGAATCCCGCAAAACTATTTAATGAGAGTTCCCTGAGAACTTATTTTTGTGGGGCAAATACATTAGAGTTTTCGGATTATTTGAATCATCTCCAATTGGATCCCAATAAGAGATGGTCTTTCTTCTTCCTCCGCAATACGAAGAAAAATCCTATTCGAAACTATGATCTTACATATGAACAATTATTAAATATTTTACCTATATATATATATCCTTCGTCTATCGTTGAAATAATATCTTTTCTATCGGAAAAGGAAATTTTTTCAATTATTCGATCACAGATATCCGAGATTTCTTCCCCTGAGTATCCAAAAAGAGGTTGTGATCAAATATTTGCATTTGTTTATAACTTATATAAATTAAATTCATTAACTGAAACTAATTCATTTAGTCGTGGAAAAAGAAATATTGACTTTATTAGAAACTTTCCTATTATAGCACCTTTAACGGAAAAACAAATAGTAAATTTCGAGATTACTTACTATTACCAGTCAATTCTCGCTACAAAGGAGTTTGATATTTTCTTGGGTAAAAGGACTTTAAACCCGAAACTGAGTCTTATTCAAAATAAATCTTACGAAAATAATGTGCTCTCTGAAATTTTCGGAGGGATTCGGAGTAGAACCGACGGGATGCTTTATCGGATCAAAGAATTGTTTGGAAGAGATAGTCTAATGGAAGATTCGAGAAACGGGATTGAAAACGAGGTTATGGATAGGGAAAGAACCAATTTAAATTTATTCAATTCCTTCGGAGAAAATGAAATTATTTCTTTATCATTTTTTTCACCACATCTAAAGGAATTAGTTAAAGAAATGAAAATGTATGTGATATCTCAAAAAGATGATGTTTCTAAAAAATATAAATTGCTCGAACCGTATATGCTGTGGTTTTTTACTCGTGAATGGTGGGAGTACTTTTATAATATATTCTTCTCAGAAGCATTTTCAAGGATATTACTAAACAGCAATTATCATATTTCGCGCACTGGGGATGTAGGAAAAATAAGAATTGAAATAGGAATTGGTGATCAACCAAACAAACCATTATTTAATTTTAAATTCAGAAGGTCATTAATAAATATAAATCATTGGAATGATGAATATTTATTAATAGGTTTTTTTATCCTTGTTCTCTTACTCTCTGAAAACTCGGACCATATTGACCTATGGAGACGCTTCGGAATATTTGAATACTTAACAAATTCTTTACAAAAATATCGTTTGGATGCGTTTATGTATCCCCATTTGGATACGATATATCATCATTCGAAATACCTTCATCCTTGGGTATTATATTATTCAACATTCTTTTATTGGATATTCTATTATTTGATATTATTCCATCATTTGATATTACCTCATCGGATATTCCATTATTTGTTTATTATAAGGATAAGGATAAGGAGTTTCCACTATTTTCTGATAAATATCAATTATTTTTGGAAAGAGATTAATAAATATTTATCCACAAATGAAAAAATTAAAATATGGTTAAATAATAATGAAAGCCCGGACCCTTTTTCGATAGAGAAAGAATTATTGATTCGGTCCCTAATAACAGAAAAAAATGTTTTTCAGTATGGATCGAATACTACTTATCGTAATTCATTGAATAATTATTTTGGTTATCGGATTACTAATAAAGAAGGGCTTTATTACTTAGTATATTTGGCTGAAAGCTATAAGAAGGATCTAATGAATTACCCGCTTAATCAATTTGATTCAGCGGAATCTCGGGTTTTCCTCGCGTTTCAGCAAAGAATGACTTCATTGAATCTTAAATCTAGAATGATTTCTGCTCCATTCGAATTAGGATTATCCCTTTCCAAAGGGATTTTACTAATAAGTACCACGGAAACGGAAATAGAAAGATCATCATATTTAATAGAAGATCTAGCAGTAGACTCTTGTGTTTCTTTAATACAAATATCTATGAGGTATTTGTATAAAGAGGATTATTCATATAGATGTGATCATTACATTATAGAGAATGAGATGACACTTTTTATGAGAATTCTGTGCCGATTAATTTCTATCTTGGAAGCAGTGAAAAAAATGCCCCCCTCCATAATATGGATCAAAAATATTCATGAAGTGAATGATATCATAGTTAAAACTCAACTAGAACCTAGTAAACCTAGTGTTGAAGTATTATCACTTCAATTACATTTATTATTAATATCTTTCACTGAGATTGCCAATAATACTTCTAGTAGTATGATTGTTATTGGTTCAACTCATCTTCCCGAAAAAATGGATCCATCTCTAATATGTCCAAATCGATTAGATAGATTAATAAATGTTCGAATGCTTAGTATCTCAGAACAGCAGAAGGGATTTCCTATTCCCCTACGTAGCAAATGTTCTTCTCATCTAGAGAATATTGATTGGTCTTTTCTCAATGAGTTTGGATATGGAACCTTCTCTTATTACGCATTACGAGATTTAGAATCAATTGCTAATGAATTTTTATTATTCGGTATTTCCCGTGATGAATGGGTTTTCTGCAATAATAAAATCAGAGCTTTTTTCTATGGACAAATCATTCCCAATGACGTTTTTTACAAAGCTTTTGTTGATAGGTTTTTCGATTGCGAAAAGTATATAGATATTAGTCGAAATTACGAAAAACATCTTTATAGAGTAGGAAAGGCTATTGAGAACATAGTTATAAGAAGTATTAAAACGAGCCCTCTATGTGAAGGTAAATCTACTGACATTTTTTTGAAAGGCAATTTTGATGATTTGTTTAAATATTTAGAATCTTCTATTACCGAAAACACTATAAAAGAATTTACTATATTATCCTATATTCTGGGGTGCTTGGCTGGATTAGCAGCTCGAGATTCTTGGTTTATATCGGAAGATAAAGAAGAAAATTCGATTTTTTTCGAGGATGAATATGAAAATTCTTTCGATATAGCCTGTTCTTTTTCGGAGAATCTTTTGGTAGAATTTCCATGGTTGGAAACACATCAAGATAATTCTATTAATAATGAAATCAATAATAAAGTAAGATTTGCTTCTCATCCTGAAACAAGAGTTCCTATGATTATAATGCAAATGCAAAAATTTTATACTTTTTCATACAGGAGGGCGGTGAGAAGATACGGAATGGCGACCGATACAGCTTTTACTTTCAATAAACGGCGTCTCGATTTTTTTTGCGATAACTTATATTGGATAGGAATACCGGATAAATTCTTTCAATTTGAATCTGAAATAGCAGCACTTTATGGAAAGAATATAACGAAACCGCTTTTCTGTTTCAAATCTATTTTTTATTATCCTTTTCGTTATGGTTATAAGAGGTTCTCATATGAAGAATCACTGAAAATCTTAGAGATAATAGAGTCCCAAATGGAAGAGGTTTTATTTAAAGAACAATCTGTAATATTTGAGATCCCTCCATCGACAAAATATCAATTATCTTATGAACCATTGTTATTCATGAGGAAACGATTCGTCTGGGATCCCACAGATTTATCAATATTTGAAAAAAAACCCCCTGTTTTATTTTCACTTCGAGAATTATTTGTGGATAAAGAAACGATAAAACAGCTTTATATTATTTACGAAGAAAAATTTAAAGTTTTAAAGGTGGGAAGAGATTTCAGAGACTTTTCTGTTTATTATAAAGAGGAAGAAGAAGAGGAAGATGAAGAAAATTTAAAAGATGAAAATGAAGATGAAGAAAATTTAAAAGATGAAGATGAAGAAATAAATAGCAAAAGTAAATTGGAAAATAAATTCGAACGGAATTTTGGTGTCCTACTCGAATATGTATACGGAAAAAAATCCGAAGTTTTGTATGAACCCTGGTTGATTGAATCTTCGTCAAAGAGTGATTTGTTTTTTATTCGTCTCGAATCATTGAATAATTACGAAGAATGGCTTGACGTAAATAGTTCATTATATACTTTCATTCATAGTACTCTTTTTGAAAGTCACAAATATTTATCAAATTTATTTATATCTAACAGAATGTCATTGAATAATATAATGAAAATGCTTCTGAAGGATAGAAATATTTTTCAAAAGGAAATTGAAACTTTACTTAAAAAAAAAAATTTCCATATCGAACCCAGAAAAATAATTAACAAAAAGATTTTGTAAAGAAAGCGCTTCATTTACCTCCGTGTAGGCGTAGGCTAGGTCGCCCCTACAAAGTTGGTTATGTCTATCCATGAGATAGTAGGCATTAAGGAAGTGGGAAATCAATATCGAGAATTAATTATCATAATATTGACTATGAATTATGAGAAAGCTACAAGAATAGTCGCTTAAGAAGAATATTCAATTAATAAAAGATAAAAATAAATTAAAAAAAATAGGATATTTTCAAAACGAAAGTGGCAGTTCATGGGAAAGGTGGAATCGGTAAATCAACGACAAGTTGCAATATTCCAATTGCTTCAGCAAGACGTGGTAAACGAGTTTCACAAATTGGATGTGATCCTAAACATGATAGTACTTTTACCCTTACAGGATTTTTGATACCTACCATTATAGATACTTCACAATCCAAGGATTATCATTATGAAGATGTTTGGCCCGAAGACGTAATTTATAAAGGTTATGGGGGGGTTGATTGCGTGGAAGCGGGAGGACCACCCGCAGGAGCTGGGTGTGGAGGATATGCAGTAGGAGAGACTGTTAAATTGTTGAAGGAATTAAACGCTTCTTATGAATATGATATTATTTCGTTTGATGTATTAGGTGATGTAGTCTGTGGAGGTTTTGCTTCTCCATTAAATTATGCAGATTTTTGCATTATAATTACAGATAATGGATTTGACGCATTATTTGCAACTAATCGTATTGCTGCTTCTGTTGGGGAAAAGGCGCGTACACACCCACTTCGCCTGGCGGGCTTGGTAGGAAATCGCACATCGGAAAGAGACCTTATTGATAAATATGTAGAAGCTTGTTCAATGCCCGTATTAGAAGTATTACCTCTCATTGAACATATCCGAGTATCTAGAGTGAGGGGTAAAACATTATTTGAAATGGTTGAATCTCAGCCCTCTCTTAACTATGTTTGTGATTTTTATTCAAATATAGCGGACCAAATATTATCTAAACCAGAAGGAATTGTACCGAAAGAAGTTTCCGATCGAGAATTATTTAGTTTACTTTCCGATTTTTATTCAAATCCTATCGGGAATAGGGAAGAGAAAAACGATCGAGAGAATTCGCTTGATTCTATGATAATAATTTAAGACTTAAATTATTTTGTTCATTAATCAAAGAAATATATCTATGTCAGTGAAAACATCTGAAACTCTCACTTTTGAATGCGAAACAGGTAACTATCATACTTTTTGTCCCATTAGCTGTGTAGCTTGGTTATATCAAAAAATTGAAGATAGTTTTTTTCTGGTGGTAGGTACAAAAACATGTGGTTATTTCCTGCAAAATGCCCTCGGAGTTATGATCTTCGCGGAACCCCGTTATGCCATGGCAGAATTGGAAGAAGGAGATATTTCAGCTCAATTAAATGATTATGAAGAGTTAAAAAGACTTTGTTCTCAAATAATAAAAAATAGAAATCCTAGTGTTATTATATGGATCGGTACTTGTACCACGGAAATAATAAAGATGGATTTGGAGGGCATGGCACCAGAACTGGAAAATGAAATCGGGATACCAGTTATAGTAGCGAGAGCAAATGGACTGGACTATGCCTTCACTCAGGGAGAAGATACTGTACTAGCTGCTATGGTACATCGTTGTGCCGAACGAGATTCCTCTTTATTAGGTGATGAACGAAACCAAACCGTACAGAATCAAGCTTTACAAGATTCCTTTTTCTTTCCCGGGAATAAGGAAGAGACTCTCGAACCTATTATGAATCCTAAGAAAAATCCTCCTTTAGTTCTCTTTGGATCCCTACCTTCGAGCGTTGCTTTTCAACTTGGTTTAGAATTGAAACGCCAATCTATTCAAATATCAGGTTGGTTACCTGCTCAGAAATATAACAATCTTCCATTATTAGGCGATGGGGTTTACGTTTGTGGTGTTAATCCATTTTTGAGTCGTACAGCAACAACTTTAATGCGACGTCGGAAATGCAGATTGATTGGAGCACCCTTTCCTATCGGTCCCGATGGAACACGTGCTTGGATTGAAAAGATTTGTTCTGTGTTTGACATTGAACCTCGAGGCTTAGGGGAAAGGGAGGAACAGGTGTGGGAAAGCTTGGAAGATTATCTCGATTTGGTACGCGGAAAATCCGTATTCTTTATGGGAGACAATCTTCTAGAAGTATCTCTAGCACGATTCCTAATTAGGTGTGGAATGATTGTTTATGAAATTGGTATTCCATATATGGATAAACGATACCAAGCTGCTGAATTAGCATTTTTACAGAATACGTGTGGGAACATGTGTGTTCCCGTGCCACGAATCGTAGAGAAACCAGATAATTATAATCAGATACAACGTATGCGTGAGTTACAACCTGACTTAGCCATCACTGGGATGGCTCACGCTAATCCATTGGAAGCAAGAAAAATTAATACCAAGTGGTCAGTCGAATTTACCTTTGCTCAAATTCATGGGTTCACCAATGCAAGAGATATTCTTGAACTTGTTACTCGTTCATTACGACGTAATAATGGTTTAGAAGATTTTGGTTGGACCAGCTTAGTGAAAAAGGATAAATAATTTAAGAATGTAATAAAATTTTTTAATTTATGAAATATTTGGAGAATCTAAACAGAAAAAACTTATTAATCAGTAAGAATGTTATATAAAAGATTTTATTAACAAGTTTATTGTTCTTGAATATTTGTATTTATTTATATATAAAGGAAAGGAACAATACTAGTGTAGTGTGGTCTGTATATGCGGAAGTGAATGCTTTTCGCTTTGTTCTACGTATCAATAACGAGATATACAACATATATCTTGTTATTGGTATATATCTCATCGTAATTCATATGAAGGCAGTGAATCAATGGAGGTATTTGTCTTTCCAAAGGGACAGGTATATTGGTATCTCAGAAAAAAAACTGGACGACCTTAAGATAGGTACTAAAGTCCTATTTTTCATACGGATATATATATAGATAATAATGAAGATGCTATAATAATTTATGATTCTGTATCATCCCCATGCTTAGAGTATTCCCGGATGGTCCGAATCCGGAGACATTGATGAATCACGAGGATTCGAAGATATAAAAATATCTCTTCAACGAATTAATAACACAATATTTTTATTCACTAACACATGACAAAACAAATGGTATATTTATATGTGATAACAAAGTCTTCAATATTATGATTAAATCATACATAAAATGTTTGGACCGTAGATACCTATCCCGATTTCGGACCTATATATATTAGTAAAAAAAAGTAAATTCATGAGGTAATGGTCATTGATTAAGAAAGCGGAGGAATCCATATCAGTGCGCCATTGCTACTCCAATTCTTGAGATTATATCTACTTAATCAATCCTTGATTTTGATTTCTTATCTTTTTATCTTTTAAAAATCTTTCTTTGACCAAGAATATATTTTAATTTTAAATATGAAGATCATAGTCATATTTCATCATTATATTATTAATAATATGAACATACCTGATATTAATCCGAATAAATAATAAGATATTCTTCCTCCTTCTCCATATCTCAATACTTCCCCTCCGAAAAAACTTGAGATACCGACGCCATTGACAATCCCATCGAGGATCCGTTGATCAGGAAAAGAAATTATTTCGGCTAATGTTCGTGTACCTCAAACAAATACCGTATTATAATATCCATCTATATAACCTCGGGAATACGACCAATTGTATAAGGAACTTGGAAAATAACCTAAAATTCCTTCTGATTGAGGATCCGTTTCTTCTTGTAGGTTCCGCGAGAGAAAGAGAGGTCCATAAAGAATAAGAGCAATAAATATTCCCAAAAATGCTGTACCAACCGAAGTAGTTGCATTTATCCAGAATTCTTCAGAATCCATTTTATGAGAATAACTCAATGATGGATCCAGCCAATAGGATAATAAATCAAAACCCATTTTTTCTTTAGAAAAAGGAACTCCTATAAATCCAATGAACAAGGTGGGTATTGTTGGCACGAGTAAGGGGAATAACATTATATTATTCGATTCCTTGGGATATAAAGGATATTCTTTCTGAGAATAATGAGTCGAAACAGGATTCTCCATCTCTTTCTCACCAGATTCTTCAATATTCTCTAGAGGATTAAATAATTCTTTCGAACCCTTTTTATTTTTTACGAATGACAACGCAAAATCCATTCCCTTACCAGATTTTATAGTTTGATTTTCCTCCCATATAGAAACAGAAGGAGAAATAGAATGTTTGTTGGATGGGTTGGCACGAAAATCTCCTTCGGGAGTGGGGAAATACATACGGAACATATAGAATCCAGTTAGTCCTGCTATAAACCAAGCCATCCACCCGAGAATGGGAAAGTATAACCGACTATCGGCAAGAATCTCATCTTTGGACCGAAAACAAGCAAAAGGTGGAATACCGCAAGGAGAGAGTGTGCCTAGAAGAAAAGTGGTTCCTGTAATTGGCATGTATTTTCTCAAGCCACCCATAAAAGCCATATTTTGGCTTTTATCGGGACAATATCCAACAATAGGTTCCATAGAATGAATGACCGATCCGGATCCAGGAAATGATAGAGCCTTAGAATAAGCATGCGTAATAAGATGGAACAGAGCAGCTCGATAAGAACCTATACCTGGGGCTAACATAATGTAACCTAATTGGGACATTGTAGAATAAGCTAAGACTCTTTTAAGATCTTTTTGAGCAAGAGCTATTGTGGCTCCTAATAGGGCTGTTATTCCACCTATCCGAGAGATTAGGCTCATCATAAGGGGTAAAGCTTTGAAGAGCGGGAACATTCGAGCCACGAGAAAGATTCCCGCTGCTACCATAGTAGCAGCATGAATAGGGGCTGAAATAGGAGTGGGTCCTTCCATAGCATCAGGCAACCATACATGAAGTGGAGATTGCGCGGATTTAGCTACTGAACCTGGGAATGGGGAGAGAGCACAGAAGGTAGCAAAAAATAAACTAACTTCATGATTGGCGAGCAACTTATTAAATAATTCAGATAAATCTTCAAATTCGAAACTGCCTGTTATCCGATAGGAACCTGAGATTCCCAATGATGATCCGGAATCTCCTACACGATTAGTTATAGAAGCTTTTTGACGAGCATTAGCTGCATTAGGTCGAGTGAACCGAAAACCTATTAATGAATAAGAGCACATTCCTACTAATTCCCGAAAGATATGAATTTGTATTAGATTGGGACTAAGAACCAATCCTGGCATGGGGGCATTGGAGAGACTGGGATAAGCGAAGAACCTTAGATATCCTTGGTCATGAGGCATATAACTGTCACTGTGAATCGTAACCATAACTCCTATAGTAGTAATTGGTACTGACATAATGGGAGTGAGTGGATCAATCAAATAACCTACTTCCAAAGTAACATTTTTATTGTGAATCCAAGACCATAAGTATCGATAAATGGGATTACCATTAATTTGTTGCCAAGAAAGGTGGGGAGGAATGAACATAGCTGTGCCTAGCAGTGAAATGCTGATAATGGCATATATACGACGAAGATTTTTAGTTGCCTTTGGAAAGAAAAACAATCCCAATCCTATTAGAATGGAGGATATAAGTGGAAATAAAGGCACCATCCAAGCATGATATATTAGTTTCATAGAAGATTCTTTCGGGAATGAAACTATTTCATTTTTGGTTTATAATTTACGGTATGGGGGAAGAAAAAAGGGAATAAGTGAATGATGAAATTATATCCCATTTATTCAAAATCTTTATTCGAATGAAATTTGGATCAATAAAATTGATTCTTCTTCATTCAAAAAAATAACTGAAATATTACTAAAAAAATTTTTCTTATTATAAAGTAATGAGTTATTATAAAGCAATGAGATTTTACATGTATCTCCCTAATCAAGAGATATTTTCCATTTCTATCAGAAAATTAGTTGTTCGTAGCAAAACTTGATGAAGGATGGAACAATTGGAAAGGAAATATTTGCTTGTTCTACTCCAGTTACTAACATTTAATTTCGATTTTCCAATCTATAACCATTTCCTATTTATAAATCCAATTTTGTAATGAATGCATACGCAGTAATTGAAACCGGAGGTGAGCAAATCCGAGTGGAACCAGGAAGATTTTATGATGTTCGTCATTCCGCGTCATTGAAACCAAATCTCTCGAGCCCAAATACTAAAATATTAATCTATCGAGTATTAATGATTTATCATGAATCTACCATAAATCTTGGACATCCCTGGTTGGGAGGTGCAGTAGTCAAAGGAAGAATTCTGCAGTCCCATCTTGAAAACAGAATTACCATTCATAAAAAGCGTTCTGGAAAGAAAACATGACGTAAGTTAGGACATCGACAAAATTTGGTTCGATTTGTAGTGGATTCCATCTGTCCAAATGGGAAAGATTTATATGAATAAATTAATTATTCATATGACACGATTCCCAATATCAAGATTATTGGAAGCCTTTATTTTCTAAGCGTAAATCCTTCAATTATTTTAAAAAATGACTATACACAAACTATACATGTTTCTGCAAAAATATACATATATATAGAGGCATTCCTCGTTATGGCGGTCCCAAAGAAGCGTACTTCTAAATCGAAAAAGAAAAGTCGTAAAACTGTATGGACAGAAAAAGCTAATCGGGCTGCGGTAAAAGCTTTTCCTCTAGCTCAATCTATTTCAACTGGTCGTTCCAATAGTTTTTACTATACAACAAAATAAAATCCGAATAATCTGAAATTGAATCCATTCATAAATCAGATGAATTACGACATAGATATAGATAAAGATACTGTATCTTCTAAAGAAAATGCTCCCGTGTATGGAAAAAATAATTCTTCCATAAAAAAAAAAGAATAGTTTAATTTACGAATCTTTTTCAATAAGATAAGAATATTTGATATGAAAATCCTTTTCTATACTTCTCCCTTTATAGATCCGGAATAGCTTTTATCTTTCCTTCCTCTCCACTAAGTTTAAAGATGTTCATTCTGTTATAAAGCCCAATGAAAAGATTCTTCTCGGAGCAGCGGGATTTGAACCCACGACCTCCATCACCCCAAGATGATACGCTACCTAGCTGCGCTATGCTCCGTTACAACAGAATAATTCATTATAATATTCTAATTAGTGAAAGTTTATATTTAAGATTACCATATAATTTAATTATAATGTTATTTGACATTTTAGTATAAAGCATGCTATTATGTTCTACGACGAGCCGCCATGGTGAAATTGGTAGACACGCTGCTCTTAGGAAGCAGTGCTAAAGCATCTCGGTTCGAATCCGAGTGGCGGCATCTTTGCACCTATAAAATAAAAATAGATTGATTCTTCATTAAATTAAGATCTTTTTACATTTGGAATTTAAGATCTATTCATCTTATTTATTTATATAAATAAATATTTATTTATAATATAATAAATCAATCTGTGAAATGAAATTTTTTAATTAGTTCATTCCAGAATAATAATGTAATGTAAAAAATTTAAATTATTACGATACTCAGAACCTTGGAACATATATTAGCTCACACATCTTTCTTTCTCCTTTTTTCCGTCACCCTTCTTTATTGGGGAAAATTGGTCTATATAAGAAACAAGAAACTGAGCAATTTAGGCCGAAGAAGCGTGATAATTACTTTTATTTGTATAACAGGATTTCTATTAACTCGCTGGCTTTACTCCGGGCATTTACCATTAAGTAACTTATATGAGTCATCTATGTTTCTTTCATGGAGCTTCTGTTTAATTCATACGGTTCTGATTCGGAGCCAGAATGATTGGTTGGGTACAATTACTGCACCAAGTGCTATGTTAACTCATGGTTTTGCTACTTTAAGTGTTCCCAGAGAAATGCAGCAATCCACAGTCCTAGTGCCTGCTCTACAATCTCATTGGTTAATGATGCATGTAAGTATGATGATGTTCAGTTACGCAACTCTTTTATGTGGGTCCCTATTAGCAATAGCTCTTTTGGTCATTACATCAAAAAATAATATGGATACCCCAATAATTACTTCCGGTATAGACTCATCCATCTGGTCCTCCTCCTCAGAAAAGAGCAATGAACGGGGAGAGTGCGATTCACCAAACACTCCCTTTCTGTTATCTATAAATTCTCGTGAAGACCAATTGACTCAACAATTAGATCATTGGAGTTATCGAATTATTAGTCTAGGCTCTCCCCTTTTAACCTTAGGTATTCTTTCTGGAGCAGTGTGGGCTAATGAAGCATGGGGATATTATTGGAACTGGGATCCCAAAGAGACTTGGGCTTCAATCACTTGGCTTATGTTTGCAACTTATATGCATACTAGAGTAACTAAGAGTTGGCGAGGTAAAGAACCAGCAATTGCAGCTTCCTTGGGGTTTTTCACAACTTGGATTTGTTACTTAGGAGTTAATCCCTCAGGAAAAGGTTTACACAGCCATGGATGGTTAAATTAATCCAGGATGTAATTTAAAGTGCACCTTGCTTTGTTTCGTCGATCAAAAGAAAATAATTTTCGAGATTCTATGAAATTGTAAAAATCACTATTTGAAATAAATAATTGTGAAAATCAAATAGTGATTTTTATAATCTGTATTTATTACTCAGAAGTAATCAAACTCTTAACTACCGCTTCCGGAGATCCCAGGATAGAATAAAATCCACCTTGCTGTTCCACAAGGGTAAGACCAGATCGGGATAAAAACCAATGCCTACTATAGGCAACAAAAAGCGAATTAGAATGAGAATCTCTCGTGGTCCAGAATCCATGATGTGGGAAATCGGAGCATTAGAAACCTTATATCCATAGAACATTTGACGTAACATGGGCAACGAGTAAATAGGGGTTAAGATTATTCCAATTGCTTCTATTACGGTAATAATTATTTTTGAAGTAAAGGAGTAGTTTCGACTACCAACCATTCCCAAAGAAACCATTAATTCTGATATGAAGCCACTCATGCCCGGTAATGCGAGAGATGCTACTGGAAAGCTACTAAACATGGTGAATGTTTTAGGCATTGAAACAGCTATTCCCCCCATTCGGTCAATGAAAAGGGTACGTATTCTATCATAACTTGTTCCTGCCAAAGAAAAAAGGGCAGCACCAATTAATCCGTGAGGAATCATCTGTGGAATAGCTCCATTAAGGCCTATATCCGTTACGAAACCAATACCAATAGGTACGAAACCCATATGAGATACTGATGAATAAGCAATTCTTCTCTTTAAATTACGTTGACTTAAAGGGATTGGAGCTGCATAAACGATTTGAATTGCTCCCACTATTACTAACCATGGGGAAAATATGGAATGGGCATGGGGCAATAATTCCATATTAATCCGAATTGGTCCATATCCTCCCATTTTCAAGAGAATCCCAGCTGGAAGCATACATGTACTATAATGTGCTTCCCCATGAGTATCTGGCAACCAGGTGTGTAAGGGAAAGATTGGTAGTTTCACAGCATAAGCTACGGGGAAGCTTAGGTATAAGACTATTTCTAATACTATAGGATAGGATTTATTAGCTAAATTTTGAGAGTCCAATGTTGGTTCATCAGATCCATAGAGACTCATAGTTAAAGCTCCTATTGGGAGAAAAATGGAACCACCTGCAGTGTACAAAATAAATTTTGTGGCTGCGTATAGACGCCTTTTCCCCCCCCACATGGACAAAGGTAAGTGAACAGGAATTAGTTCCGGCTCCCACATAAAAAAAGAAAGTGAAGTATCTTGCGGAGCGGATGATCCTACCTGGCCGCCGTACATTGCTAACATCGAGAAATGAAATAATCGTGGACTTCGGGTAACTGGCCAAGCCGCTGAAGTAGCTAAAGTAGTAACGAATCCTGTCGATGAAATAAGCCCAATGGAAAGTCCATCAATCCCCAATCTCCAATGAAAATCAATGGGATTTATCCAATTATAATCTTCTTTCAATTAAATAAATGGATTATTAAAATTGAAATGATAACAAAATATATAGGTTATTAAAAGGAACTCTGACAAGCAAATGCCTGAAGTATACCATCGAACAATCTTATTCCCCCTATAGGGGAATAATGGGATTGATGAACCCGCGGGTATAGGTAAAGGAACAATTATTGTTAGCCAAGGATAGTTGCTCGTGATGAGGATAGGGGGATTTTGAACAGAAAACCCATTCCCAAGATTTTGTTTGAGTATGGGTCTTTATCGAATGAGTACGAATTCCTATTTATTAAAAGAATAGGTTAAACCTTTCAGAAAGAGCCAACCATTCTTTTTCCATAGTATCTATCGGTCAATAAGCTAAACCCGTACTGCGAGTCGTCTCGGATCCCAAATAAACGCGTACACTCAGAAAATCTGTTGGACAAGCGGATTCGCACCTTTTACAACCTACGCAGTCTTCTGTTCTGGGAGCAGGAGCAATCTGGTTAGCCTTACATCCATCCCAAGGTACCGTTTCTGATACATCCGTGAGGCAAGCTCTTACACATTGGGTACAACCAATACATGTATCATAAATCTTTACTGAATGTGCCATTGGATCTATTGATTTCCAACAATACCGGGAGATACCATGAGCCTTAAATTTACTAAGATTTTACCGATGTATTGCTAATGGCAATATTATACCGATAAAATCCATTTGATGAATCTTTGTATTAATGAATATTTGGAATATAAAACTTTGATTATTTATCGATTCTGAATGAAACCGATTCGAATTTTTTAGACTTTACTTAATACAACTTAATCATTTATATTAACCACTAGCATAACAAATAAATGAATTTTATATGAAATAATCTCTATTTGTTTATAAATCGGAATGACATATCAAATCTTTATATATCCTTTTCAAAAGGTGAAGAAAAAAATAAAATATATCCAGATTTGTAACTTTATTACCATTTTAACAAATTGAATTGATCAATACGAATTGATTTTCTGTTGCGATAGATAGCTAGAACAATGGCTAATCCAATAGCTGCTTCAGCAGCTGCAATAGCTACAATGGAGATGGAAAAAATCTCTCCTTTTACTTGTTGAATGTCCAAAAAATTGGAAAATGTGACAAGATTTATATTAACTGCATTGAAAATTGACTCGAGACACATAGGTGCTCTGATCATACTCCGACTCGTGATTAATCCGTAAATGCCAATACAGAATAGGAAAGCACCTGGAATAAGTGCATGTTCAAGCATGATCAATTAACTCCTTATGGATCCTAAGGTTCTTAAGTATAAATAAAAGTTAAGTAAGTATAAAAAAAAAGTTTTTATAGTACTCATGAAACGAAAAAATCATCTTTAGCCTATAACACCTCACTCTCCTCCAGTTCAAACATTTTCCCTCGGCGAGCCGTAGTAATAGCTCCTACTAGAGCAACCAAAAGAACTATAGAAAGAAGTTCAAATGGAAGCAAAGAATCGGTTAATAAATGGGATCCAATACGTTGAACGTCATCTGTTAAAGGTTCTTCCACGATCCCACCCGGTAATACAATTAAGGATACTCTAGACCATGATGTATCTAGGATCATAATGATCGGTAGAAAAAAAAGACTTATGCAAAGTGCTAAAGTAATTCCATCTCCTGCAGTCCGGTATGTAGAAAGATGGAAAGATTGTGGCTCATTCGTTGACGTAACAGCAGATACAATTGAAACATTTACGGCTCCTACATGAATCGAGATTTGCACAGCAGCTACAAAGTCCGCATTCAGTAAAAGATATGGAGGGGATATACAAGCGAAAACTGATCCTGAAAGAGGAGCGGAATAAACTATATTTGTGAGCGATACTACTCCTGGACCTCCTAATATGGGACCTGACTCTAAGGAGACAAAAATAGCCTCATGAATTGGTTCAGGTAAATTGATCATGTTCGCAATAAACGAAAGTCCTCTCTTTCAGGATCCTATTCACTGACTCAAAAAAATTACCCTGTTTCTATATAATTATATTCCGAGTTAATTCAGAAAGAAACTCTATATTTATTGTTTTTTCACCCCTTTTTTCCGCTTCTCAATCGAACTCGATGTGAGAATCAGTTACATCTCTTGAATCGAGATGTCCTTCCATAACTCCCTTAGATAAATAATTTAAACTTGGAATAGCTTGAATTGTAGAATCTTTGATCACTGATATGGGCAAACGTCCTAAAGCAATCTGATCATAATTTAATTCATGACGATCATAGGTCGAAAGTTCATATTCTTCAGTCATTGACAAACAGTTCGTGGGACAATATTCGACACAGTTTCCGCAAAATATACAAACTCCAAAATCAATACTGTAACTTTTCAATTGTTTCTTTTTCATGTTCCTTTTCAATTCCCAATCAACAACAGGTAGATTAATTGGACATACACGAACGCATACTTCACAAGCAATACATTTATCAAATTCAAAGTGAATACGTCCACGAAATCGCTCTGATGGAATCAATTTTTCGTAGGGATATTGAATGGTCATAGGTAAACGATTCATGTGATCCAAGGTCACCATAAAACCTCGACCGATATACCTCGCAGCTTGAATTGCTTGTTGACTATAATCCCGGAGTCCATTCACCATGGAAAACATATGGTAGATACCCTCGAATAAATTATTCAATTTTTTTTTTTTTTTTTATCCAACTCATAAGATTGAATAAATATATAAATTATAAATGTGTTTATTATAGAATCTTATTCACATAAATAAATTATAGTGAAAGAAGTTGAAAAGAAGCTGTTAATAATAAATTACCCAGGGCGACAGGCAAAAGAAATTTCCAACCAAGATCCAATAATTGGTCCATTCTCACTCTGGGTAAGGTCCATCTTGCCATGATAGAAATGAACAAAGATAAATAAGCTTTAGCTAATGTAATAGTAATTCCTATTGCAATATTGATAACCTCACCAGTTCCATCAGTTGAATTTAATTTTAAGTGGTCGAAAACTGGTAAGAAAGGGATAGAAAAGTTCCATCCGCCCAAATAAAGAACCGTTACGAACAATGAAGAAGCTAATAGGTTTGGATGAGAAGCAACATAGAATAGGCCGAATTTTATACCTGAGTACTCGGTTTGATAACCTGCTATCAATTCTTCCTCTGCTTCTGGTAAATCAAAAGGCAATCTTTCACATTCCGCCGGGGAAGGAATAAAAAAAGCTACGGAACCTATAGGTTGACGCCACAAATTCCATCCCCGAAAACCATATTTGGACTGCGCCTCGACTATATCAACTGTACCCAAGCTGTCGGATAATCATAGTCGATGTTGGCATCACTGTTAGCATCTCTATTCCAGAACCGTACATGAGACTTTAGCTTCATACGGCTCCTCGATGGCTATCGAGAAACAAAAATTTAATGATAAATTTTCATAATCAATTGAACCAATGAGATTCTGTCTGCTATAAAAATAGAAGCTTTCGAATCTATCTCAGCCTTTACAGTTTTTTTGTTAGTGCTAACTCAAGTCTCTCAGTAGAAGAAGATTTTATATTCTCTATAGGATAGAATTTACTCATGCTCATTTATGATATGAGAGGTGAGAACTGTATGAAGGATTACTTCGTTCCCGATAGTCATTCGTTTAGTAGATAAGGATATACTCCAGATCGGGGTCCTGGGGAAGTACTACTCGGTCGTCCCTACCAACGTCAAGTCCTAATCCCGTTATTAAGAATATCTATAAAAGATGCTTTTTTTACTAATCTTTCGCGTATCTTAGTGTTCCTGACCATCTACTCCTGCCTAATCCTAAGTATGATAGTAATAACTTCATACATTTTATCTTTTGCCCCCGCTGTCGGGCCCCGATAACTAATCTTGAACCCGGGTACACAGTTTTTCCTGCGTTCCGTACGCTTTCACTCTCGCACATAGAGGATGGGACTCGATCCTATTACTGCAAATGAAGAAGCTGTTTGATCTCACCCATATGACTATCTAGTTTTCTAGGATAAGAGGAAAAACTATCTCATCCTTTTAATTGACTCTCTTGTGAAAGAGGTTTAGTATTTCAACGAATCACACGTAGGGATATAGATAACACGCGTAAAGCTAAAGGAATTTCATAACTAATGGATTGAGCAGCGGCTCGAAGACCACCCGAAAAAGAATATTTATTATTTGATCCGTATCCTGCCATGAGGGGTCCGAGAGGAGCAATACTTGAAACAGCGATCCAAAAGAAAACACCTGTACCAAGATCAGCTAGAATAATGTTGTGGCCAAAAGGAATTACTAAGTAACTTAGAAAAACTGGTATGATCACCACAGCCGGTCCGATATTGAATAACCATAAATCTCCCCTGGATGGAATAATATCTTCCTTCAATAGTAGCTTTATTCCATCTGCCAGAGCTTGAATAATTCCCAAAGGGCCAGTATATTCAGGTCCAATACGCTGTTGTATCCCTGCAGATATCTTTCTTTCAAGCCATATAATGACTAGAACTCCCATCGTAACTCCTAATACGAGAGTGATGATGGGGATGATAATCCATATAAAACCGAATAAATCTCTTGGAAATCCTAATCTATGGAATAGATTGATAGCTTGTTCCTCAATATCTGTATTAACCACCGTTTCAACGATCAACCTCTCCCATGATAATATCTATACTACCTAGAATTGTCATAATATCTGCCAATTTCACTCCCTTTAAAAGTTGAGGAAGAATTTGTAAATTGAGGAAACCGGGTGGGCGAATTTTGAATCTCCAAGGAAAGAAAGAATCGTCTCCCATGAAAAAGATACCTAATTCTCCTTTAGGAGCTTCAATTCTAAAATAAAGCTCATTTTTGGGTAACTTGAAAGTGGGAGAGGGCTTTTTACCAATGAACCGATAATCAAAATCATTCCAATCTGATTTATTTACTTGATCAAGCCGTCGAGCTTCCAAATTTTCAAAAGGCCCCCCTGGAATAACTTCCAAAGCTTGTTTGATTATTTTCACGGATTCTCTCATTTCTCCGATTCGTACCAAATAACGAGCTAATGAATCTCCATCTTTTTGCCATTGAATTTGCCAATCCAACTCATCGTAACATTCATGATGATCAACTTTACGAACATCCCATTTTACTCCTGAAGCTCGTGGCATAGGCCCTGATAAACCCCAATTTATGGCTTCTTCTCTACCAATAATACCTACTCCCTCAACTCGTTTCAAAAAGATAGGATTTCGTGTAATAAGTCTTTCATATTCATCCACCTTCGGTAGGAAATAATCACAAAAGTCTAAACATTTGTCTACCCAACCGTAAGGTAGATCCGCGGCTACTCCCCCGATACGAAAATAATTATGCATCATTCGCATACCAGTTGCGGCTTCGAATAAATCATATATCATTTCTCTTTCCCTGAAGATGTAGAAGAAAGGAGTTTGTGCACCAATATCAGCCATAAAGGGTCCGAGCCATAACAAATGGGAAGCTATGCGACTTAACTCTAGCATAATGATTCTTATATAACTAGCTCTTTTAGGCACCTGAATATTGGTCAATCTTTCTGGTGCATTTGCTGTTACTGCTTCTGCGAACATAGTAGCTAAATAATCCCATCGTGTGACGTAGGGAAGATATTGGACAACTGTTCTATTTTCAGCAATCTTTTCCATTCCTCTATGTAAATAACCTAATATGGGTTCACAACCAGTAACATCTTCACCATCTAAGGTAACAATAAGTCGAAGAACACCATGCATTGATGGATGATGAGGGCCCATACTTATTATCATGGGATCTCTCTTTGTAGTGAGCATGGTCGTATGCCGCTCTCCCTCGAATAATTCCAGAAATGAGTAAGAATAAGGAAATTTTCATTCTTCATATTGATATAATTACAGTGGATGCTTAGCTAAAGATTCTAAAAGATAAATTAACGTTTTTTCAGTCCGCGAATACGTAATTGATTAATCAAATTTTCGTAACAGAGTGAATTTTTTTGAGATAGATAAACCAAAAGACGTTCACGTTTTCCTAGGATTTTCCACAAACCTCTCTGAGATGAATAGTCTTTGCCATGCAATTTTAAATGATAGGTAAGTTTCAAAATTCGATTAGTTAAATGGGATATTTGAAACTCAACAGATCCTGTTTGTTTTTCGGGAACCAAAGATGAACGAATCAATGTATTTTTAGCCATAGGAACAACAATTGCTCCTAAATTAATTATATGATGGAGAGAAAAAATAAAAATTTTGGATTGTAGCTAATTAATAGTTTTTTTACAAAAATAAGAGCAAGATTTTCAATATCTTAAGATGTCTATAAAATAGAATAACATTTTTCCAAATATTCTTAAAAAACTGGATAAATTCATAGAGAATAAACAAGATTCTATTTGAGTAGTGGCAAATAGCACATTCTTTCAAATAGTGATGGATAAATAATAAAAAGGTTCGTAATTTCCATATAATATAATCCAAATTTTTATTTAGAGAAATCCTGATGGAATGCTATAAACAATGATAAAAATTGTTCATAACCGAAAATACTGAATGAAAAAGAGAAAAAGAATGCAAACATTTTTTTTATTTTTTTTTTTTCTCAACTGTTTTTTGAGGGATACATACAAATTCTTAACATAGCGAATCGACTTCCATCATTTGTATTAAACCGAAATCTATTCATACAACCCAGATCTTCCAATCGATAGCTGGACCAAAGAGACCGTTTAATCATTTGAGTTTCATTTGCGTTAAATTTTCGATCTTCTTTTTTTATTGGTTCCTCGTAGTTACGTCTATTCTCCCCGGAACAAGAATTAAATTCTGCTCCTTGATTTCCATTTTCCTCTAGATATAAGGAATTCCATATTCCCAATTGTATACGACGTTTCGAAGGTAAAATATCTTCGAGATTAAATGAATCTGAAATAATTATTTTTTCTTTATTCTCAATAACTTTTACGCGTAGTATAGATTCATGAATGAAATCAGATATTCTTCTAAATCTACTTTTAAAATTTAATAGAATACTTATCATTTTATACATCAGAATCTCATCGTATAATACTTCTGGTAAACGATGTCCCAAATCTTTGAATATTTTATTTGTGCCATCCATGCAAGTATAGTTATAAAATAGAACTATATTTTTCAATATCTTCTCATAGAGAGACCGAAAATTGCCTCCTTCAGCTGAATTTACTCCAAAATTAATGATATTCAGAAGATTCGTTGTATTTCCTACTATTTCCGCTTTCTCTGCTATCTGTTCAGATTTCAAATTCCATCGCTCAATATACTTATGAGATTCTCTTTTCTCAAGTGATCTTTTTTTTGCATAATCATCTTTGTCTTTCCTTAAAAGAGATCTCTTTGGTTCGTGTATGAAACTAAAGTCACAAGTTGTTAGAAATTCATACATTTCTATAATGTTGAATTTTTTTAGAATCTCTGGATATAACCATGAATATAAATTGGAATTTAAATGAATATTTTTTTTCCTATCAATTCTTTTATACTCACTATTCTTTCTATCATTGACTAATTTATATTTACGTATCTTTTGAATACGATCATTAAACACGATTTCTTTTTTTTCATCTTGCCATATTGGAAATCTTTCAATGTCCGAATCTTCTATAGAAGCAAGATAACTATAAGATAAAAGATTATATTTGTACCGTTCGTTAAGTTTCCCCGTCTCTTTCAGATCCGCAATGAGTTTAGAATAAATCCTTTTTTTATAAGAACGTAAAGATTTATATTTGTCAAAATTATCGGAAAAATAATTTTCTATTTGCCAATGTTCAGTAACCTTATCTTTCCATCTCCGTGGTGCAATCTTACGCCATATCCGTAAAGGTACATTACATCGATGAAAACATTGTAACCATTTCTTCCAGTCCTTCTCTTCCAAATCCCGTGGCTTCCTGGAACCGAGTATTCCCTCTTCATTTGAAAAAGCTTCAATATTTTCTTCAATAAAGAGATTTGATATCCGGTGCCTTAATGATTCCACTGGATAAGACTTATTCATCGTTCTCATTTGCCATATTTTGTGAAATACATATGCTTGGGATATTAATCCCGTATCCTGACTAGGATGAACCTTGAAATATTTCATTTCTTTACTAGAAATGATTAAATCTTTATTTAAAAATTTATTATCCTTCGTTTTTGACCGAGAAATGAAAAATTTTATTTTTTTATAAATTGTTGAAAGATCTCTTGTCAATCCCATTTTTAATTGTATTTTGAACCAAATGAGATGAAGAAAAACTACAAAATTTCTATTCATTTTTTTTGAAAGAATCTTGATTAAATAGATCCATTCCTCGATCAATTCCATACTTCTTCTGTGAAAATTCACAATTATTTGATGATTTTGAATTGATATCTTTTTTGATCTCAGTTCTTTCTCATTACCGGGATACACTCCATTCTTCTCTTTTGAATTAATATTAATTTCTAGTTCATCAGAATGGGTCTGTTCAGTAATTCCTCCAATCTGATTACTTTCCGGGGCTATGAAATCCCTTAATTCTTCAATATTCGTTCGAGCTTCATATCCAGATTGATCTGGAATTGCTGATGAAAAATTTTCATTACATTTAGTTGTAATTCCGATTGGTAATTCATCAATTATTTTGCTACTTGTCCCAAAATTTGTTCTGTGTTCATTATCTGGTTCAAGGCTAGATATATCATTACTCGTAGTTTTATTGAGCTGAGCATCTAATATTGTTAGATCTTTTTTATAAATATTTGATTCTTTTTTTAATGGAAAAAACTTGTCAAAGATTTTTGTAATTTTTTCCGATAAAATATTTATTTTCCATCTTTTTTTAAATCCCCCAATTAAAGGCTTAAAGAAGGAAGGGTTTTTTTTTATACTGCCAAAGGGTAAATAGGTTTGAAATCCCAAGGCTGTTAAAAAACCATAATCAATTTTTTTATTTTTTGCTATTTTATTTTTTGTTAAACTATATGAATTCGTTTCGAATCCAGGATCACGCCACTTCAAATGAAAAGGATTTATAATTTTTATTTGAAGACCATCTCTTTGCCACGAAAATGGTAATTTGTTCACCGAAACTTCGGTACCATCATAAGTACATCCTATAAAAAATTCCTTATTCCAATCATTCCAATCTTCTGCCCATTCCTTAGTTTGGAATAATAATAGATAACTAATAGTTTTAAATATTATTAATATAGGTAATACTATATATTTTCTAAAGTATAATTGGCTGATTAAAAGAAAACCTCTTACCCAATGAGCAAGCGGAAAATCAAATCTGTTTGCTGTCGCGAGACGATTAGCTTTTGTTACTACTTTTATAGCAAAAGCCTTTTTCGAAAAAAAGGCTATTAATCCTTTCATTTTCTTCTCAGGATGTGCAAAAGTCGGTTTTACATTTACGCCTATTATGCCCGGAAAAGAGAACGTCGTTTTTTTAAATATTCTCAAAAAAAATGGAGAATGCATTTGCAATTGTAAGGATTCTTGTAATAAAGCTTTACGTCTTCGAGCACGTATGGATCCTAATATCAGGTTCCGACGAAAATCTGGTTGTGTTGCGAAACTTTTCACAAATCTAAATTTTTTATTCTTTTTTTTAATAAAATCTATACTTTTTATTCTGAGGGAACGAATTCCACTGTATACATTCATAAAATCGAATGCATTGTTTATTAGTTTTAAAAATAGAGGTTTTTCTTTTTTAATTTCTCGGAGTTGGGGTTCCTTATAGATCTGTAATATTTCCGCTATTAAAGGGGAAGAAAGATTTTCTTTTACTCCAGTAAAGTTACCTGAAGATAAATCATCTGTTTGCCAAGCATATTGAAGTTTCCACCATAGAGAATAATCGTCAGTCAAAATACAAGGTGATTTTGGTATTGCAACTCCTTCACGTAATTCCCTATTCAGAAGAGGATCAAACCCTTTAAGGAAAATATCGTTCCCGTGATCGCATAATTTATTTTTTTTTTCAATAACTTTTTCTATTGAAGATCCTTTGTCTAGAGCTCGAATTCTATTCGTTAATTCATTATTCAAATTATATTTTCCCCGTTTTTCGGTATCAATCCATTCCTTCTGACAAAGATCTTCGAATGACGAAGGAATATCCGAAAGATTGAAATATTCCTTGAAATTTATTTCAAAAATTGACAAACTAGGTGAAGATGTGAAAGATATTCTTTGTCTCCCATCACTCACACACGCGTCAAAAAAATATTGAGACATCTCTGTTTTTATAGGAGTCATCGCCTTGAAATAAAAAAGATCTTCCTCGACATATCGGAATGGTCGGACCCATTTTCGGTAATCGAATAAGATAGTAGGCCACTTTTTTAACCACGATAACTTTTTAGCTTCCTTTTTTTCAAAATTAGAATATATCCTGTTATCGAAGAGAGGTACAGGAGCTCTACCCAAATATAATAGACAGAGAGCTATATAAATGATACGGGAAGTTCGAGCAAAGAGAATCCTTACTAAATAAGAAAGCCTATTATCTGTATCTGAATCGGGTTTTAAAACGGAAATAAATTTGGCCAAAATTCCGGGAAAAATGGAACCACCCAACCACCAGCCATAAAGGCTACTTATTACAAATAAAAATTTATTACTATAACGGAAAGTAAAGAGTTTGGCTAATCTTGCTAATACAGGACTTGGTAAGAGAACAGGATTGAATAATGAAAGGATAATAATATCCAAAAATGTTAATATTCTTCCTTCATAGACAAATTGAATATCATCAGATTTCCGGACTATTTTTGCACTCCTAAAATGATAATGATATATTGGTCTTTTTTCTTTTTGCAATCGGTGACATAAAAGACGATGCCAATAAAATAACATGTACGGTAAAACTAGCAAAGTTACTGCATGAGGTTTCACTAACATGACGTAGAGATGTAAATAGT